TAATGAAAAAAAAGAAGGATTTTTCTTCTCTTAAATCTTAAATTTTAAATTAAAGTAAAAACAAAATATGAATTTGAATTTTCACCCAATATCCTTGGTCTTTGCAAGAACCGCGTGAATCACTACACTACTTGATTCACATGGTTCTGGCCGGTTGATACAAAGGTGTTTTATATACACCGCATTGAACTCTGTTTATATTCGGAAGAACTTTTCTTGAAGTTAACTAGAGGTTAAGGTAAATGAACCATAACTATGTAGCCCTATTCCTAATAGATTGACCCCAAAATAGCATATCCAAATTATAAGAAAGCCTAGAGTCGCCACAATTGCGGAATTTGCCCCCTGCAAATTTTTATTTGTTCGAGTATGCAAATAAATTGCGAAGACGATCCAAGTAATAAAGGCCCAAGTTTCCTTTGGATCCCAACTCCAATATGATCCCCATGCTTCATTAGCCCATACTGCTCCTGAAAGAATACCTATGGTTAAAAAGATAAATCCTAGGCTAATCACACGATAACTCCAAAAATCTAATTGTTGAATCAATTGAGCCTTGTAATAATTCTTAGCATAAAAAATATTGTTTCTTTCATTCTTGTATTGGATTTCACCAAACGAAAATGACTCATTTAATTTTAATAAATTATTACTTTTAGAACTATAAAAAATCTTTCTAAATGTAATGACTAGAAGTGCTACTGATAATAATGATCCACAAAGAAGAGCCGCATAGCTTAATATCATCATACTTACGTGCATTATTAACCATTCCGATTGTAGAGCGGGTACTAATATTGTGGGTTTCCGTATTTCATTTAAAAGACCCGATGTAGCAAAACCTTGGGTAAAAATAGTACTTGAAGCAGTTATTGTGGTTAAATAATTTTTTCTTATTTTGAAATAAGGCACTATATGAATAAGGGAGAAACTCCATGAAAGAAAAATTAATGATTCATATAAATCACTTAGCGGGAAATGTCCCGAAGAAATCCAACGGGTGAGCAATAATCCTGTTAGACATAAAAAAGTAGCTATCATTCCCTTTTCTGACGAATCATATGTTATGATTTCATTGCCAAATAAGGTTATCAAATGAATTGTAATTACAATTGAAACAATAGAAAAGGAAATATGAGTTAATATATGCTCTAAAGTTGAAAATATCATCATCATAAAAATGAAAAAGGGGGAGGGGATCCCCATATAAATTTAATTCATATAAATTTAATTAATAAATAGAAATAGGGAATTTTATTTATTTTTATTATAGGATGTATTGGATCTCTTTTAGAAGATGGCATGCCGCCACTCGGACTCGAACCGAGATGCTCTAGCACTGCTTCCTAAGAGCAGCGTGTCTACCGATTTCACCATAGCGGCTTGCTCGAACTCATAATAGCCTATTTATATTCAATCGTCGAGATTGAATAAGTCAATTCACTCAAATAAGTTTTTTTAGTAAAGATTCAAGTAGTTTATATATATATTAGCCAAAAATAGAAAAATAGAATTCTTGCAACTAGAGAATTCTCGCGAAAATTTTTTTTTTCATTTTTTACTTTTATTATTATTGTCATTATTTCTGCTTTATCAGATTTCAGAAAAAAAAAGAAATTTTATCAATGAATCTAAAATATGTCTATTTTTTGACTACTCCAAATTGACACTTGTACATAATATCTCAACAATGAAGTTTTTTTATTGATTGGACTGAAAGTTGTAGATATATGATAAATACATTCCATATTCCATATAGTAAAATAGTAAATAAATGAAGAAGTAAGAAAGTTATCCAAAAATTTTTAACATGAAATCAATTAGTTTCAACAATTCATTAATTTTAACTAAAAATCTTATATCTGCCCTTCCCGAGAAAGATAAAAATTTTTCATTATCATTATTGTAAAGGTCGATGGGGAAAATAAGACTCCCCACCACCAAAATCTGATTGAAAATATACTAAAAAAAATACAATATTTTTTATTTCTTTAGATTTCAGAAAATACAAGAATTTTTATCTTATCTTATAAGAAAAGAATAAGATAAGATTAAAAGTCTAGGACTGCCAATTGTTTTATTATTTAATATAGATATAGAAATATAGATATAGATATTAACAAATATAGATAATAGATAATTACTGATCCAATTTTTTGAGTCAAATCCATTCTGATTATTCCAATCTTTTAGGACTTAGTTGTTTGTCGTACAAAAAAACTTTTTGAATTCCCGGTAGAAAGAGATTTCCCTAATGACAAAGCTTTTAACGCTGCCCAATATCCTTTCCTTTTCCAAATATTTTTACGAATACGCTTTTTTGATATCGAAGTACGTTTTTTTGGAACTGCCATTTAAAAATGAAGAAGTTACTCATTGTTATAGTTGGATGTGAAAGACATCTATTGTTCAAAACCAATTATTTTTTCTTATTCATGATCTATTTTTCTCTAAAAAAGATTCTCTTCATAAAAAAGAAATATAGATAGATATAGATATATCTGTAAAAATTTGATCAAAAATGACTCGAAATAACATAAAAAATTTTTGATTCCATACACTATTCGTAAAACCAAAAATTTTTGGTTTGGAACTCTTAATTCTCGTTGTTTATATCTCAAAGTTATATCTTTAGAATCTGCTATGTGATAGAAATCAAACTTAATAAAATAAATAAAGAGCCTAAAAGACCTTTATTTTCGTCATTCTATTCTATACTTTATTTACATGTAATAAAATACCTCAAAGGATTGTAAACTTTTGCCTAAAAACGTGAGTCTTTTTTTAGTAATCTTTTTTTAGTAAAACTTGAGAAAAAATACACCTAAATTCCATTTTCAAATTCGAATGAGACTAGTAAGAAAGATCTGTTTTTTTGATAAAAAAGTTCATTTTAGATCTATAATCTTCTAAACTTTACTAATAAATTGTTTTGATTGAAATGGAAAACAATCAATCCCATAATGAATTAGTTAATGAGTTGAAATAAAGTAACTAAAATAAAGAGTTTTTTTCATTAGACCAATGACCTTAGTTAATCCTATAATTCATATAATTCATATCAGCATCAGTACTCTTTTTAGCCTAAATTGTTTTATTATTTTTATTAATTATTATTACGATTATTAATTATTATGATAATTTCTCGTAATAATATATTTATTTATATTCTTTTTATTTATATTTTATATTCTTTTTATTTATATTTTATATATCGCACTTGGTCATATCATTTCTCCAATTGTAACTTCTTGTTTTGAATATTTGAACGATTTTGAAAAGACTCAAAATAAATACTAATATAAAATTAAAATTATGAAATTCAATTTAAATAAATTAGTGCATATCTTGATTTTTTAGTGACTTTTTCGAAAGAGGTAAGATCCGGTGAATCGGAAACAATTAATTAAGAATAAAAAACTTTTTTTATGGAACAGACATATCAATATGCGTGGATAATACCTTTTCTTCCACTTCCAGTTCCTATGTTAATAGGGGTGGGACTTCTTCTTTTTCCGACGGCAACAAAAAGTCTTCGTCGTATGTGGGCTTTTCAGAGCGTTTTATTGTTAAGTATAGTCATGATTTTTTCCATGAATCTGTCTATTCAGCAAATAAATAGCAGTTCTGTCTATCAATATGTATGGTCTTGGATTATCAATAATGATTTTTCTTTAGAATTCGGATACTTAATCGATCCACTTACTTCTATTATGTCAATATTAATCACTACTGTTGGAATTTTAGTTCTTATTTATAGTGATAATTATATGTCTCATGATCATGGATATCTGAGATTTTTTGCTTATATGAGTTTTTTCAGTACTTCCATGTTGGGATTAGTTACTAGTTCAAATTTGATACAAATTTATATTTTTTGGGAATTGGTTGGAATGTGTTCGTATCTATTAATAGGATTTTGGTTCACACGACCTGTTGCAGCAAAGGCTTGTCAAAAAGCGTTTGTAACTAATCGTGTTGGTGATTTTGGTTTATTATTAGGCATTTTGGGGTTTTATTGGGTAACAGGAAGTTTCGAATTTCGTGATTTATTCCAAATATTAAATAACTTGATTTCTACTAATGAGGTCAATTTTTTATTTGTTACTTTGTGCGCTGTTCTATTATTTGGCGGTGCTATTGCTAAATCTGCACAATTTCCCCTTCATGTATGGTTACCTGATGCAATGGAAGGGCCGACTCCTATTTCAGCTCTTATACATGCTGCTACGATGGTAGCAGCAGGAATTTTTCTTGTAGCTCGACTTATGCCTCTTTTCATAGTCATACCCCACATCATGAATTTTATCTCTTTTATAGGGATAATAACAGTTTTTTTAGGAGCTACTTTAGCTCTTGCTCAAAAAGACATTAAGAGGGGTTTAGCCTATTCTACAATGTCTCAATTGGGTTATATGATGTTAGCTCTAGGTATGGGGTCTTATCGCAGTGCTTTATTTCATTTGATTACTCATGCTTATTCCAAAGCATTATTGTTTTTAGGATCGGGATCTGTTATTCATTCGATGGAAACTCTTGTTGGATATTGTCCAGAAAAAAGCCAGAACATGGTACTTATGGGAGGTTTAACAAAACATGTACCAATTACTAAAAATTCTTTTTTATTAGGTACACTTTCTCTTTGCGGTATTCCACCCCTTGCTTGTTTTTGGTCCAAAGATGAAATCCTTAATGATAGTTGGTTGTATTCACCTATTTTTGCAATAATAGCTTGGTCTACGGCAGGATTAACTGCATTTTATATGTGTCGGATTTATTTACTTACTTTTGAAGGACATTTAAACGTTCATTTTCAAAATTACAGTGGAAAAAGGAATACCCCCTTGTATTCAATATCTCTATGGGGTAAAGAAGGTTCAAAAATAACTAAAAAAAACTTTCCTTTGCTAAATTTATTAAAAATGAACAAGAATGAACGTCTTTCTTTTTTTTCAAATTCAAATAAAGTATATAAATTTGATGAGAATGTAAGAAATCCA